AACATAGTAATTGAAGTTTCATTCACATATTATTTTTTTTTTTTAGTTATTGGGTGGGCTAAATAAAATAAATACTAAAAAAAAATTAGAGGATTCATTGAGATTCTCAAATTTTGAAGATACTTTTTCGAATGAGCCGAGCCACTAGGATGAAACTAAAAGAGTTCCGCATTATGAACTATGTACCGCGCACATCACTTAGATGGGCTATAGAAAGTAACATAGGAGGAAATGAAGAAATAGAATATGAAAAAAATATAGAAGGAAATGAAAGAGGATCATATTCTATTTGTACTGTATCTGAAATGAACTTTGGCTATTCCCATCCCTCAACTCCTCTAGACTATACTTTTTCTCTTTCAACTAACTAATTTAGCCTTTCGAATATGTATAAAGTATTAACGTTTTTTTTTTGAACAAAAGGAGACACAGTATGGACAAATAAAAAAACAAGAGGAAACAAAATGGAATTCTTTTGTATACTTTATATACATATGATATATATAAGGGGTATATCTCCGACATTTAGATGGATAAATATGTATCATGATTTATACTATTAATGAATATGTATGTCGACCCATATCAATTAATTTTTAGAATATATACTCATACAAATTACTCATGTGCCAGGAACCAGATTTGAACTGGTGACACGAGGATTTTCAGTCCTCTGCTCTACCAGCTGAGCTATCCCGACCATTCACGACGCATCATCCTCATTTTATTTTAATATAGGACTTGGGTCTATGTCAATTAGAAAAACGAAAAAGTATTACAAAGTATTATACAGGATCTAATAGAATTTCTTGGATCTTCAAAAATAAATTTTCAAAGTTTCAGTACAGTACAAGTAATGATATGTATTGTTAATTATTCAAATTTAATGGATTCCTTGCTCAAATCATTTGTACTGTACGCGTATCATATATATCACACACAAGTCTTGTGATAAGAAAAAAATTTTCGCTCAGATCCATTTGTGAAAGAAAAGAGTAGAATGAGAATGAATGATAAATATAACGAATTTTGATTTGAATCGCTAACAAAATGATAAAATGAAAATAAATAATTAGGGAGTCAACCGGGTCGTTTTGGGGATAGAGGGACTTGAACCCTCACGATTTCTAAAGTCGACGGATTTTCCTCTTACTATAAATTTCATTGTTGTCGATATTAACATGTATAATGGGACTCTATCTTTATTCTCGTCCGATTAATCAATTATTAAAAAGATCTATCAGACTACGGTGGAGTGAATGGTTTGATCAATGAATATTCGATTCTTTTTTCAATTTTTAATCGATTCACAACAAGTCTTTCATTTTTCATATAAATATAAAAAAATACAGATTTGGGTCGTCATTAATCATTTTGAGATAGTATTTCAGTACTATACGTATGTATATAGGTTTATCCTTCATCCTTTCTGAAGTTTCGATGGAAGGATTCCTTTACTAACACAATGCAGCCAACTCCATTTGTTAGAACAGCTTCCATTGAGTCTCTGCACCTATCCTTTTTTATTTTCGGTTTATGAAACCCTTGTTTATTTTCATAAAACAGGATTTGGCTCAGGATTGCCCATTTTTAATTCCAGGGTTTCTCTGAATTTGAAAGTTCTCACTTGGTAGGTTTCCATACCAAGGCTCAATCCAATTAAGTCCGTAGCGTCTACCAATTTCGCCATATCCCCTCTTTTTTTTGATGTGATTAAGATCGCATCATGATGCCGCCCCCCCTTTTCTTTCATTTCTATTATGCTGGACCGGTTGAATTCATTAGATACCGGTTCCTATATTGAAAAGTGTTTTCTACTATTTGATTTCTTGTATATTTTCTTTCATCTCTATCGGAGACCCGTATTTGGTCCAATCAGAAATGATTCTATCATTTCTATATCATCAATTCAATATAGATCGCATAACATATATATTATAGTATAATATATATTTATTATACTTGCCCCTATTTCTACCGTTTTTAGCGTGCAATTTTAAATACTTGAACGGTCGATTCTTTTTTTTTTTTTTTTTCGTCTGAGCTTTCACCTTTCCGAATGAAACCAGAGGAGTGTTTCATTATGATCTGGATTGCGCTTTTATCTTTCATGTTATTCTTAGGGCAGGCCTTCTATAACATTATAACATAACAAAAAAAACATTATAACATAACAAAAAAACGAAAAGGAAGATTTGAGTATTATTAATTTTAAATTAAATTAATAGCCATAACTAAAACTAATAAAATGGCTATAACTAACCATTCCGTTAATTTAGAATTAGAAGAGAATTCAAAATAAAATTATTTATTAATTAAATATGAAATTATTTCGAATTATATATTATAAATAATAATATTATAAGATTGTAATATACAATAAATATAGAAATAGAATAAGATTCTAAACTTAATTACATTACTTTACTCGATTTTATTTAAAATGAAATATTAAAATATATTTTCAAAATATAAAATATATATGAAATATAATAAAATTATGTAATAAAAAATAGTAAACATAGAATAGTAAAAAAAATCTTACCATCTAATTAAGCTAATTAAGATATTTATTATTGATAAACATATATTTGAGAAATAGATCAAAATTTTATATCGCGATATTTAATAATATCGCTATATTAATAGGTATGTTCTATAATATTCAAATATCCAATATGTTTGGAAATTATAAAATTCTATTTTCTATTCTTCCTTATTTTTCTATTCTTCCTTATTTTTCTATTCTTCCTTATTTTTGATATTTATACTTATTTTTGATATTTCTATTTTTCTATATATCATATTTCTTATGAATTTATATCTTATGAATTTCTATTTTTCTATATATCATATTTCTTATGAAATAGCTAAGAATGAACAGTTAATATCTCAGTAGTTTACTAAATTAGTATACGTGTACAATTTATGTTATGTGAGCCCGCTTAGCTCAGAGGTTAGAGCATCGCATTTGTAATGCGATGGTCATCGGTTCGATTCCGATAGCCGGCTTTTCTCCGTTTGTTTGATTTTTTATTTTTTACATAATTGATAATGTGAAATCAAAGCGAAAAACTTCTTTCCCTTTTCCCAAGGGTCACCCTATCATCTCGTAGGAACTTCCAATTATGAATAAAAATGGGATTGGAGGAGTTCGGTCTCTGTAGAACAAATCAATCAAGAAAAGAACCCTGAATTTTTTTTATTATTGAATTCTTTTTATTTATATAATACAATTATTTATATACAATAAGGTCCGGATATTGATACAATTCCTCTAATTATTCTTTGTAATACAATACTTCAGTAAATTTCGATTAATTTATCATATTTTAGTTTAGTTTTAATTTTGTTTTATGAAATTTCATAAAAAATAAGGAGTCTTTATGTCACGTTACAGAGGGCCTCGTTTCAAAAAAATCCGTCGTCTGGGGGCTTTACCGGGACTAACTAGTAAAAAGCCTAGAGCCGGAAGCGATCTTAGAAACCAATCGCGCCCCGGAAAAAAATCTCAATATCGTATTCGTTTAGAAGAAAAACAAAAATTGCGCTTTCATTATGGTCTTACAGAACAACAATTACTTAAATACGTTCGTATCGCCGGAAAAGCCAAAGGATCAACAGGTCAGGTTTTACTACAATTACTTGAAATGCGTTTGGATAACATCCTTTTTCGATTGGGTATGGCTTCGACTATTCCTCAAGCCCGCCAATTAGTTAACCATAGACATATTTTAGTTAATGGTCGTATAGTAGATATACCAAGTTATCGCTGTAAACCCCGAGATATTATTACAGTGAGGGATGAGCAAAAATCTAGGGCTCTGATTCAAAATTATCTTGATTCATCCCCCCGCGAGGAGTTGCCAAACCATTTGACTCTTCACCCATTCCAATATGAAGGATTCGTCAATCAAATAATAGATAGTAAATGGGTCGGTTTGAAAATAAATGAATTGCTAGTTGTAGAATATTACTCTCGTCAGACTTAACCCCAACGAAAATAACAAGGGTTCGGACAATTTTGACCTCTCCATTTTGGCTTAAGTAAAGGGACCGGGGGTAAGTAAGGTAAGGGGTTTGATCTGGGGATTTTGATCTCATTCATGTATCATAGATCGGTAGGGGATTTTCATTCCTTGTCCATTTTGCCCAGTATTTTTCGTACCACAGAAGATTTGGATTAGGAATACATAATCGATATCAAAGAAAAGAAAGGTCTAACTGTTGGAGTATACATTCTTATTTGATGCATTGCAGTCAGTAACATTGGTGAATTAGGTGAAGAGTACGGAAAGAGAGGGATTCGAACCCTCGGTAAACAAAAGTCTACATAGCAGTTCCAATGCTACGCCTTGAACCACTCGGCCACCTCTCCTACATAATGATTATGGCCAAAAAACCGAGTTAATAGTGAGTCATTCATATTATTTTGGATAGGTATCTACATTGAATTAAAATTATTAAAAAATTGAACTCTAAAAAAACTTTTCATCAAAGACAAATCCTTCCGCATAAATCTTTTTTGTGAAAAATTGTAAAATAAAGATATATCTATTCATGTTTGCGAAGATGGGGTTTTCGCCCTTTCTAATATTTATACCGGATTTAATCTCTCAATTGAAACGAATTCAACGATTGATCCATTTTTTTAGACTGTGTTTAATGGATATCTTTAGATCATTATTCAATTTTCATAAAAATTCTAAAATGCCTTTCCAGTTTTTGATTTTTCAACAACAACTCCTTACTCCAACTTCTTAACCCATAGATTGATTTCAAATTCATGAACCGTCCCCCGGATTTTTTTTTTTTTATTGATTCCTGTCAAAACGAAACAATTTGAGTATGAGTAAAAGGTCTTCCTTTTTATTTTAATGAATCCGTTTTTATGTTATTTCGTACTGTACAATTCCTTTGTTTGTGGGATCATTTTCTCACGAAATGAAATTAAAATAAATTATAGAATGGATTAATACACCTATGTCTAGATCTGGGAT